TTTTGGACCTAGCGAAAAGGACTTTAAGCCTTCGCGCAAGCAAGCGCGAGAGAAGCAAGCAAAGTAGAAGCTTTGCCAGAAGCAAGACGAGGAAGCGGAGCTGTCGTATAAGCCCCCCGACCGACTGAAATACAACAGTCGCGACCTACTTTACTTTGATTCAAAACGAAGAGCGAAGGGTCCAAAGGACACGCAAACGGCTTTCTATCATAGTTGCAAGGGTTCCAAACCTTAACTACTTAAGTAGCAAAGGCTGCTTTCGGTTGGTTTCATAAGGGGGCTGTTCACTACAAGCTATCGGCGCTGTCTTAGATTGAACGGCAATAAGATAAGTCGACGTTCAATCTCTAAGGCGGGTTTCCGCGGAGAACGGAATAGTATTCGTGTCCAAAGCCCTAGCTTCTAGAGTTCGTTGCTTTTCCCAGGCCGGAGAAGGGCTTATACTGCTCGGCTTTGTTTGATATGTTCATTCGGTACTAATACAAACTATAACTACACAAAAATGGAAGGGCCGCTATAGAAGCTAGAAGTAGCCTATAGTAGAGTAGTCGGCCTAACAAAAGCGTCACGACAACATAAAATTTCCCGTTTGAATGTAATCTTAAGTAGGGGGCTTAGGCCGCCCGCCTACCAATCAAAGAGGCTGAGAGTAAGCGTAAGCTCACCCGTAAGCTCTTCGAGCTTCCCTTCATTCGCTTCGTGGGAGCCGCACAGCGCATAGCTGGAAGTCAGAGGGCCCATACTACCTGCCTAACCCCTCGCGCCGAGGGACCGTAGATCGGAAGCGCCTTCTAAACCACCCCATTCATCCGGGAAGGGAAGGGGCCTATGTATTTGCGTGACCCCTGCAGATTTTACCCTATCTACACCCGGAGCCAATCCCCTATTGGTCCTGCCGCCACGCCGCAGAACGGAAGCTCGTGTGGAACCTTTTATTTCTGGCGTAACAGCGGTGGAACATAACAAAATATTACGGTCGCGTAACATAAGGGGCCGGAGGTACGGTAAACTCGGCCAAAATATGACACCCAAAGGGCCTGGCGCGCACAATCCTATTTTATCCGAGTCCGAGTTTACCCATTGCACTTCGGACAGCCGTCCGTAGCATCATAAGGAGGACCCCCCTTTCGAGGTAAAAAAATGGTACGGTACGTAGGAGGATGGTCTTTCTCAACGTGGTGTATAGCACGAAAAACCTTTCGATACAAGAAAGGGCCGTTCACATGAAAGAAGAGAATCACTCCTTTCTTTCTTCTCTTCTTTCTCTTTCCCGAGGGGGAAAGAGAAATAGGGTCTTATGGAGGGAGGGGGGGAAAGGATTGGGCCTACCTATCCCGATAGGACCTCATAAAGGAACGGGAGCTGTTGAGAGGTTCCATATTGCCGAGCCGAAGGGCAGCACTTCTATACGCGATCGTAGTATGTCACGTCGTCTCGTCCTCGCTGCATTGAAGAGTACCTATGCACTATTTCCGGTTCACTGATAAGGAAGATAGAGTTGGGGTGGGGGTCTACGGTGTGATACTCAAGTATGACCGGGGAGATACATGCTAACTATGGGTAGGAAGCAGGAACCATTCTTTAATAAATTTCGGGGAGTTACAGATCTCTTATACTACCATCGATCGACAGAGCGGAACGACTAGAAAAAGAAGTGAAGTTAGAAAGCCGTATGATAGGTGGTAACTATCTTGTACGGTTCGGGGGGTAATCGGCGTACTCCGATCAGTGGGGGGGATCTTTGGCTCTATCGAACATACAGGGAATTGGAGGTAGCATTCTACCGATGTTAAGTCATGGACTGGTTCCTTCAGCCCTTTTTCTATGTGTTGGTGTTCTATATGACCGACATAAGACTCGACTTGTTAGATATTACGGAGGTTCAGTGAGCACCATGCCGAATCTCTCTACCATTTCCTTCTCTTCCACTTTGGCCAATATGAGTTCACCTGGTACTAGCAGCTTTATCGGGGAATTTCCCATCTTAGTAGGAGCTTTCCAAAGAAATAGCTTAGTAGCCACATTAGCTGCGCTTGGGATGATTTTAGGCGCGGCGTATTCCCTTTGGCTATATAATCGTTTGGTTTCTGGAAATTTAAAACCCGATTTCCTCCATAAATTCTCCGATCCAAATGGCAGAGAAGTTTCCATATTTATACCTTTTCTTGTTGGAGGGGCGACCGTCCGTTGAACTACCAAAGAAAAAAGGGTAAACCAATGTGATCATGACATTGTAGGTGCTTGCGATGGGACGGATGCGACTTCCCTCAGTTGGTTTGGGTGGCATAGCCCGTTGCAGAAGTCCCCCCTTTTTTTTGATCCATTTCTTTAGTTTAGTCTTTAGGGAGCCAAAGCTTGACTTTACTAATAAAATAAGGCTCGCGCAGGGGCGCTCACGTTTTTTGGCTGAGCCGTATCTTGGGACCGAGATAAAGAAAGGACGGGGGGCAACCATGCATGGTACTTCTCGCCCGTGTCTCCGAGGGACAGTTGAACGAGCGATTCATGAATGCTGCCGGGTTGGACGAGCCAATAACTCGAACGCGTTCGGTCTGTTTTTTGAGCAAGAATCACAGCGTTACCTTACCTTCACCATGATACGGACTCCAAGTTCTTATGGCAGAGCACGAGGAGATTTATCATCAATATGATGATGGGAATGGAAACCAGAAGCACGACCGGGGTCTTCGTGGTCCAAGATAATAAAACCATCAATAACAGTAACATAAGCATGAGACTTTTTGGTAGTACCGGTGAACCAGATGGCCGCGGCGATGGAATCTGGGACGGAGGACTCGTAGTATCTCTCTAGATCTGTCAAAAGTGAAAGACCCATTCGAATGAGGGCTAACCTGACCGCTGAGCCCACCCCGGCCTCGCGGGGCGGGCCCCCGTGGTTGCGAGCTGGAGCTGCCATAGCTTATGGCTAGAGCAATGGGAGGGGGGCCCCAGCGGAGAGAACAGTAAGGAGAACGAGCGCTCCGCCGGGCGGCAGGAGCAGCGGGCAAGTGCTTGGTAGGCCAACAGCCCAGTGAACCGGGCGGGGCACTCGACGAAAGGGGAGCACACTGAGCAAGTACAAGAAATTTTCCCCGCTCCACTTTATTAAAAGCAAGGACCACTACGGGAGGTCAAAGCAAGGTAGCTTGCTTACTCCGTGCTTGCGCTAAGGACCTATGTAAGTCGGGACTCGTCCCCGGTCAATATTGGATCAAAGAATCGGGGGCCGTAGCACTGACCTCTTTTTTTATTGATTCAATACAATAGGGGAAAAGATCGTACAGTTCCCTACCCTCTCAACGGATCCTCCGCGCGCTGGGCATACCTCTTCTGTGCGTCTGTGGCGGTAACAGAACAACAGGGAAAGACCCGGCGACCTGCCCAGGGCCCGAGGGCGAGCTTTATTTAAGAGAGAATGGGGAGTGAATCGAAAGGCTCCCGTTTCCCTTCTTGGTTTTGGGGCTCTCGGGCTCCTCTCGATCTTATTCGTAGTTGGGAAAGGGGAAGGAGTCTAAATCAATGGACATTAATGAACCATCATTGATGGACGTTGCACATGACACGATCAATTCGACTCAAGGTCCGGCGCTAATAGAAGTAGCTGACTCTCCTAGTAGCGAAGGAAAAGGGCAGTACTTTTTTCCAAGCTACCTTGAACAGACTCTTAAAGGTTAGGTTACTACCTGCCTCTACGGAAGAGGTGTACTTTGTACCGCCCGGAGGTCATATAGATCGAAACCCAGAGCGATAAGAACGAAAGTTCTACCTACCCACAACTACAACTACTGGCGCTTCAAAAGGCTTAGATTCTAAGGGCGCTACTGAAAGCCTTTTTTTAGGTCGGGGCCTCGAAAGCCTTTGGTACTTCGGTAGGGCGAGCAGCCCTTAAACCAAAAAATGGGTTCAATTGCATTGCCTTAGCGCAAGCACTAAGTAAGAAAGGTAGCTTCTCAAAGATTTGCCCAGCCCACGCAAGAGCGCTTATGTCATGTCATATGGGAACTCATGGCCGGAAACAATCCAGGTAGGAATAATAATAATCAAAGTCCAGGTTGGTTGGTGAGCCTAGTGATAGGAGACTATCTAGCTTGGTTCGGAGAGCACTTGTTGGGTTAAATATTTTTTTGTCGCTAAATGTTACGGCCTAAATGCTGAACTATTGACCCTACTTGTTCGGATGGGTGTTCACCCCAAAGTGTTCCCGGATTGCATGCATACATCCGTAAGTAACTTAGTGCAACATGGCAAATTTCATTGAGAGGAATCAGCAAAGAAAAGAAAAACGGGTCAACATCTTAATGTGTATTTGAGGGCTGAGGAGTGTCCACACGAGTTCGTTGAGGTGTCTACACAGGGAGTTTACTTGCTTACTTGTTAGAGTAAGGGATGAAATAGCTCGACCGTAGAGAGAGGGATTCTTAACTTCAAAATGAAACTCCATTGATAAAAAGATAGGGAACCAGAATCAATGCACAAATTGAAGGCAGACTTGACAGAAAAAAGGCCATTAGGAGAAGGGCAAAAAAGAAAAGTATCCTGCATTTCATTTCCAAAACCTGTAGGAGTATTCATGATCAGAGATAGCACATCAGTACTCCCAACCTCTCTAAGCTTATTAAGATTCCATTGACCCTCAATGAGATAATCAGCCACTAACTCATCCATATTGAAAAAATCAGTGGGAATAGTATTCAACTCCAAAAGAAGCCTGCTGCTAACCCAGAAAAAGTAAAAAATATGAGACTTCTACCATTTCCAACCCTCAAAAAAAAACCCTGCTGCAAGACCTCAGAACCATAGAGAATACTTTTCCAAGTACTGGAAGAAGCAGAAGGAAACTCAGCATTAGGATCAAAGCTGCAAGTCCCGAAAAAGTCCTTTTTCCTGAACATTGAAGCCCAAAGCCCTTTGTCCTGATTTGTGATCCTCCAACTAGCTTTAGCTAAAAGAGCTTGATTCATGTGACTCGCTTTTTTAATCCCAGGACCCCAAACTGCTTAGGTCTACAAACTTTGTCCCATCTAACCAAATGGGGTTTAGATTGAGTGCCCCCTTTCTATTACATTTATTAATGTCCTCACAAGTTCCCACAGGAAGCTTAGCAGTCTGCATGGTGTAGATAATAGGTACTGCAGATGTCACAGCTTGAATCAAGGTCAATCCACCTGCCATAGATAAGAGCTTACTTTTCCAAGTGGCTTGAACTTTGTCCACAACTGCCCGCTTTGGTGACTCTGGATTGTACCAGAGGAACTCTAAGGAATGAGAAGTCAAGGGAGAGCCACATATATTGCGGATTTCAATAGCAAGACCATCATCCGTATTTGGAGAACAATAAAGGCTAGACTTATCAAAGTTTACCTGTTGACCAGAGGCTTTACAAAATTCATCAAGGCAATTTTTCATGATGGAAGCTTGTTGCTTAGAGGCCTCCCAATAAGATCATCTGCAAAGAAAAGGTGTGAGATCAAAGGTCCAGATCTCGCAGCCCTAACAGCCCTCCACTGCTTCCCCAAGACCTTATGATAAATTAAATGACCATGCAAAGAAAAAAAAAAGAACTATAATATCCTATGTCTAGGACTCTTCTTGATTCGTAGGAGAAAGAAAGTCCCGTGCAAGAACCAGAATTCCCACTTTCACCCGCTTTGCCGGGCTATTCCACGAAGATCCATAATAAGAAAGATAGATCAAGAAAGAACGTAGCCTCGGCCACCGTCGAAGTTTAGTAGTCTTTTCCAGGAAGCTGAGAATTGTTAGGAAGTCTTTACATCTCCTGAGTTGTTCTAATGCAAGGCTGAGCGAATCTAGCTAAATTGGAGGTCAGCTTAGCTTCTTGCAAAAAATAGAGACCAGCAGAGCAACCTATCCGTATTAGTCAGGCAGTGAAAGCAATAACAGAATTTCCCGTAGTAGGATCATCCAGTTTCTCATTCTCATGCCATCGGTACACTAAAAAATAGGAATTCGTTTAATTGGTCTGAGATGTCCTTATCTTTCTATCCTGGTTAGAACATGGGGCATTAAAGCGCCTGGCAAGGCTTTCTAAAAAAGTAAATCCACTGAATGAGCCCAGCTCTATCTGAGTAGTTTGGTTGGTCAGAGGCACGAACAAGTGAGTTTGGCGTTATGTTTTTTGTACCTATAAATAGGAGCATTCTTTCTTTCGTAGTCGGTAGGGTGAGCGAACTGCCTCCCGTCTCAGTTGCTGCATCTGCTGCTATTGGTATTGATATAAGGGGTACAACTGGCCTTCTTCTGACAGGTTGAATCTTAAAAGACTACGGCATGACAAAGCAAACAAAAAGATAGAAAGGATCCGCCAAAAATGATAGAGAAGAGAAGAAATAGGCTCAGACGCACCCCATCCCTCCATACGACACGATAGCTTCAGCAAAGAGTAGAAGAGCTATCATACGTTGAGTCTCAATGTAGGCGGGTTGCCTTGCTGTTTCTTTGTCTCGAGGCAACGAAGTAGCTGAAACGAAGGGTAGTTTACTTGCCTGGCTCCAATAGTTCTACTAAGCTATCAATAGAAGGTTCTGAAAAAGAGGGTTGTGTAACGAGTGGAACGGGTCTGTCTTACTAGCGGCTTAGCCTTGTCTGCTGTGTGGCAAAGCAAATAATAGATCTTGGCCGATCTTTCATAACCGATATTCGACCTGCGCATAAGAGACACAAATGCGTCCTTATCCAGAGAGAATCCTTGAGGCGGAACTTCCGAGGCCAACAAAGAAGACAAATACCTCTCCTTAAAGCAAACAGGCTACTCCCTCGGTACCATACTTCTAGTGACCTCGGCACCTTTCTTCTATCGATTCTGTCATTACCAACCCTTGCCATTTAAAGTAGTATGATTTCAACTGCAAAAAGGAAAAAAAGAACGCGCTGCACGCGACCTGTGAGCGACTAAGGGTTTCTGTTCTGGTCTGGGGCCGCCGTCACGGTGGTTTCCGTCCGGTTTTCTGGTATTTCTGAGTTCAAAATCCTGTTCTCGTCGTGTGGGTTGGCTTGGAATGGCTTATTTCTCTCCAGGAGAAGAAGGGCGGCACCGAAGAAAGTAAAGGTGTTCGAGCCGTGTGAAGAGGGGCCGAAGGCGAAGCAGTGAAGTGGGGCTGTCTAATCAGATGTCTACTACTACTGGTCTTGTTTCCATACCATCCATGGCTGAAGAAGAGGACTTGGCTTGGATTCGAGGGCGAATCCTTCTCAAAATGATGCGGAGCAGTTCCTAGAGAAATTGGATCGGCGCACCAATGCAATGTCAAAAAGACATTAAATCGAACTTCTTTTTAAAGGTTCTTGTCTTTCCTTTTTCATCTTGAAACGAGAATCAATAAGGGGAGATGCCATCTGTTGCGAGCAAGCGAAGAGCCGGACATCACTTCGTCCCCTTTCATAGTCTCTTTCTTCACGTCGAGCTACTTCGCCCTTTAGTACCATAGGTTCTGAAAGAAAGGTGTGTGACTCCCCATTTACTAAGAGGCTGCCGTTTGTTCTCATTGATTCGACTCGAAAGACAAAGAAACTATTCTCATTCCCAGAGGTTGGTGTCCCGAAGCAAAGGTAGGTGGTCAGTAAACCGTGCATAAAGTGAGGCTACGGATACGGAGCCCCTCAATTAAGCCGATTTGGGCACCGGAGAGAAGGACCTAAGTTGGAGCGTTCCATTGAGCTGGTTGAAGTATTCCTTTTATGACTACGACCCCGCCCGCCATGTGTGGAATACCTATTAACATCTGATCAAAGCATAGATGGCTTCTGGAGCATCAAAATAGGCATCGAAAGACGGTACTTTAAGGAGAAACATAAGCTTTACGACGCGAGTAGCTCAAGTTTGGATAAAAAGGTGGGGCGAGAGGTTACATTCGATTAAGAACGAAAAGAGAGAGATGGGAACTATCGAACAGAGTCTACTTTCTCGTGGTTTAGAGAGGAAAAACTATGCGGCTCATCATCTGATTCAACTTACCTTCTTTTTTGCTGTTCCATTACTACATGTAAATAACCACTTTTTGTATCTTTCGTCCCTTAGTAGGTTTGGAAAATCTCCCTAGATATTTGCCAAACCGCACAATTGGAAGGGAAAGTGCCAGGGAATCACGCAAAGCATTCGGGCAGTTGGCACTAAAAAACAAAGAACTCTTCTCAAAATTCACAAGTTGACCCGCATAGATGGAAAAAATATCCTTAGCGCAGTTTACTTCCTCCCTGTCAGTTTTACAGAATAATATTGAATCATCGGCAAACAAAAGATGCGAAATGGCGGGGATCCTAATAAACCGACTCTTTTACCGGTTCCTATATCTTTGACTCGTCGGGGGCTCCCGCGGACCATTCCACCTTTCTATAGGTCGATGATCCGATCTGGAGGTCCGAAGGTGGTGAAATGTTACTTATCTTTCTTCTCTTTGTATAGGATCATTCTCCTAGCAAAACTAATTGATAATACAACATTTTCATCGATTGTGACTCCTGTTCAGGACATGCATCGTGTCTATTCAACGATATCACGGATGAAGGAAAGTGTGGTGCCCTTGTTAGACCGGTACATCCCATGGTTTCGACGCATACTATTATACCAAGGTATGTCGTGGGAACCAACCTGGAAGACCGTTCCAACTATGTCACAGGCTAACGAGAAGCTTAAGTCAGGAGCCTCTCAACTTTGGCTGGGCCCAAGTTTCATGGACCTTATAAGTCCTGTTTCCCATGCCTGATGTTTGAGATGTCAGCTTACGCGTTCCTCGTACAGTTTATTCACTCGTACGGTGAACAGTGGTCCTCTGGCATATTGTGGCCATCTCGGGTTCGCTTCGCGGGGGACAAGAACAAAAAAATGTTCTCGGGCTCTGATCTGGACTATTACGAAAAATATATTGGTCCATCACTGCCCCACCCGGAGCAACTCGAGATTCCGCCTGTAACTGGTCGTCTAGGTCAGACGATTGAGCAGGGCACAAAGAGGGGGGTATTCGCCATTGCCAATTACATCAATCAAAGACTTCTGAAGCCAATCATGGACTGGCTTCAGAGGGTCTTGCGACCTTTGCCGATGGACGGTACCTTTAACCAGCAGCGACCTCTTGATCGTCTAATTTGGTCGACATGTTGTCACTGCTTTGATCTTAAGTCAGCAACCGATAGGTGGCCGTTATCTTTAATGTTCGAAGTTATGTGTCACATGTTTGATCGCCGTTTCGCGCCGGGAGTTGTCAACTCTGCCCTAGGTGCAAACATATTTGATGTGCCCTTCGTTAAGAAGAAGAGGTCATCAGTATCCTTTGTGACCGGGCAGCCACTGGGGTACTACTCCTCTTGGCCTCTGTTCGCACTCACTCATCACTTTGTGGTGTGGTGGTGTGCGCAGCAGGTTCATCCTGGTCGACGCTTTGATAAGTACGCAGTGCTTGGCGATGACGTCATAATTTGTGACGATCTCGTCGCTGAGAAATACAAGGAGGTCCTGGATTTCCTTGAGGCCAAGATTTCTGTACATAAATCGTTGATCTCGCATTCTGGGACTGGTGAGTTTGCTAAGAGATTTCGTGTTCGGGGTCTGGCGGTCGATTTGTCGCCGGCCTCAGCACAAGCCCTAACTAACTTTTATCATCCTTATGGCCTTATGGCTATAAATGATAGGTATCCGGTACGCAGGGTTTGGTTTCAACCCTGTGCAGGATAGGTGGTATGGGTTATAAGTCTATTAGTAAGATAGACCACCACTTGAGCCGTAAATATAGCAGGCTCAAGGCCATGTATGATCGGCCGCATAAGTCCTTCCCTTGCCGTAATATGGAATGGTGATTGGGACGGGGTCGCCCTCTCGATCCTTATGCTTGGATTGACTACCTTCGGGAGTTTTCCAAACCTCGAGATCTCAAACTGGCACCTGAAGAGTGCTATTTGCACTTCAAGGTTCAAGAATTCGAGGAATACTCAACTCGTCGTCAGTGGGTATCGGGGTGGCTCAAGTATGTGAAATGGTGCTACGGTACTG